TTTTTGTAATTTTCTAACTGTTCCAAAGTCTTAGAAGTTGCATTAATCAAATTTAATTTTTCTCGCTCTATTTCAGAGTATCCAGTCATTCGAAACTGATTCGCTTCTATTTCTACTTTCCGTAAGCGGGCCCGGGCTTTTTCTAACTGGTTTAGGGCCCCCTCGCGTAATTCTTCTGAATTTTGAATAGTCTTCAAGATCCTCTGTTTTCGATTATCTAATAAATCACTTAACACCCCCCTTCCAAAAAAAATCAACACACCAAGCACTACGCTTAGATTTATTAGATTGGTTGCAAAAATATCAGTATTAAACCCGAAACTTCCGGCGGATGGCCAATAACCCAAGGAAAGGAAAGAATCGGTTACATTTTTCATACGATCTCCTCTTTCTTATAGTTATGCTTTCTTATAGTTATAGATAGACTATTTATATTCTTTTATTATGAATTTCCCTATTTCTAAATAGAAAATACTAAATTGAGTCAAAAAATATATTGATTTAGAAATGGGTTTTAATGGATTTTTTTCAATTGGAAATTTCCAATAAGCCTGATACTTATTCGATTCGAATTAGGTACCAGGTCTTATACGGGTCAGTTGCGAAATACCTCGTTTGTTACAATACAATTGCAATACTTCCTAAAAAAAGTTCGTCCATTGGACTAAGAAGGTAAAGGAAAAAATGAGTTGTATCCTCATCCTCAAACCGGCGATTTCCGTGGGTTGTTGTTCCTAAGTAATTTAATTGTAGAAGTTAAATATTAAAAGAATTTGAAAAAAACAAGAGCAGCAAATCCACGGAAATAAACAAAAATATGTGTTTTTAGGATTAAACAAAAGGATTCGCAAATAAAAGAGCTAATGCTACAACCAGCCCATAAATTGTTAAAGCTTCCATGAAAGCTAGACTAAGCAATAAAGTACCCCGTATTTTTCCTTCCGCCTCTGGTTGTCTCGCGATCCCTTCTACAGCCTGTCCCGCAGCAGTACCTTGACCAACCCCAGGTCCAATAGAAGCAAGCCCGACAGCCAATCCAGCAGCAATAACGGAAGCGGCAGAAACCAATGGATTCATGATAAGTTTTCCTCGCGCCAAAACAAAAATAAAGAAATAGTTAATGATACAATCAACCAATATTCAATTCACAATAACAGACGAAACGGAAAGGCTTCTATTGAAATCCCTATCTAAATTCACAATAGTAAGACAAATTAGATATATCTTTAGTTCATATATACCTAGTTAATGTCTAATATCACATATACATGTTTTTCCCCCAAACCGTAAACCAAATATTGTATCTTAAAGTCATCGGGATTCTCGAATCATTCTTCGAAAGATTCACAAGAGTTGTCTTATAGCGATTAGATTATATACACCTAGCTCGACCCCCCCTTCCTACGCAAACCAATCCATTTGTTTTTTTTACAACTCAAAAATATCGTACCTTTTTTACAATTACTCTAGATCGTTTATATCTTTATTTATACCTTATATTTATCTTCCCTAAGTGGATTACCTTAAACGGCGCATACATTGCGTCAGGCTAAGCTAAAAAAAACTGCGTCGGAAACTAGTCAATGATGACCTTCCATGGACTCGCCTATATAAGCCGCAGCTAGGGTTGCAAAAATAAGAGCTTGAATACCGCTTGTAAATAATCCAAGGAACATGACAGGTATAGGAACTACTAAAGGTACTAAAGAAACAAGAACAACAACTACTAATTCATCAGCTAAAATATTTCCGAAAAGTCGAAAACTAAGCGATAACGGTTTTGTGAAATCTTCTAAAATGTTAATAGGTAAAAGGATTGGGGTTGGTTGAATATATTTACCGAAATAACCCAACCCCTTTTTTGTAAGGCCCGCATAAAAATAGGCTACTGACGTGAGTAAAGCTAAAGCAACGGTCGTGTTTATATCATTTGTGGGTGCGGCTAACTCTCCGTGAGGTAACTGGATAAGTTTCCAGGGTAAAAGAGCCCCTGACCAATTTGAAACAAAAATAAATAGAAACATAGTTCCAATAAAGGGAACCCATGGACCATATTCTTCTCCAATTTGAGTTTTGCTCACGTCTCGAATGAATTCAAGGACATATTCAAAGAAATTCTGACCGTCAGTAGGAATGGTTTGTGGATTACGAACAGCTATAATGGCTGAACCTAATAAAATAGCAATTACGACCCAAGAAGTAATAAGTACTTGGGCATGGACTTGGAAACTTCCTATTTGCCAATAGAAATGTTGGCCTACTTCCACACCGGATATATCGTATAAACCTTTTAGTGTTTTGATAGAACATAATAGAACATTCATATTACCCTCTGAAAGAAATAGAACTTAAAAAGGAATTATTTTGATTCAACCATCTTTTTTTCGATTTGCCTACTTGAATTATATATTTTAAGTATCAACTAATCACAGAAAATCTCCGGTTTTTATCTCTTTTATGCTAGTCAAGAATAATAACCGATTCAATAAATCGATTATAT